CTTAATCTCAAAAATTATATCGAGATTTTTCAAATACAAAGGATTTACTTGTTACTAATGGAGTCTACCCTCTACTCTTCATTAGATCCTGTATTCACTCCGATAGTATTATAAATCGTGTTGATGCAGAGAAAATGAATGCATTTACATACTATTAATTATTTTTTTTTAGTCCAAAATAACTAAAAACATAATCAGGATTATGTTCCATCCCTTAATCTACTGGATTTTACGGAGCCCACTCATCCACGACAGCGTCGGGTATGATCATAGAAAAGATTCTCTTCAAGTGAACCAGCCTATCCCCTGTATGGGGCTTACACAGTGGTTGGAACAAAGACACATTTGGTTGGGAATTCCAATGTAGCAGATAAAGTCATATTTCTGCACGGCCCGATCAATAGTTCAAGTCACACACTCCCATAATCCATTATCTCTTCATAGAATTCCCTTCAACCTTTTATGTCAAAAAAATAATAAAATATTGTGGAGTTGAAGGGAAATATCCAAATACATGTCTTATTTTTTTAATAATCCATATTTATAGCAATAAAATACTATCGTTCCTTCACCAAGTAATAAGTAAGTACAAATATCTATAATCTATATTCTATATTATTTATAAGGGACCAGAAATACCTTGCTTACGTATCATTAGGAAATGCATTAACATAAAGACGGCCGTAAGAAGAGGTAATACAAAAGTGTGTAAACTATAAAAACGAGTCAAAGTGGATTGTCCAACACTAGCACTTCCGCGTAATAATTCTACAAGAGGTGATCCTATTACCGGAATAGCGTCAGGTACACCTGTTACAATTTTGACTGCCCAATAACCAATTTGATCCCAAGGTAAAGAATAACCTGTTACACCAAAAGATGCGGTCAATACACCCAGAACCACACCAGTAACCCAAGTTAATTCGCGAGGTTTTTTAAAACCACCGGTGAGGTATACACGAAATACGTGCAGGATCATCATTAGGACCATCATACTTGCCGACCATCTATGAACTGATCGGATTAACCAACCAAAGTTAGCTTCAGTCATTATATATTGAACAGAAGCAAAAGCTTCAGTAACGGTTGGACGGTAATAAAAAGTCATAGCAAATCCCGTAGCTACTTGTACTAAAAAACAAGTAAGGGTAATTCCACCTAGACAATAAAATATGTTGACATGTGGAGGAACATATTTACTAGTTATATCATCTGCAATCGCCTGAATCTCAAGACGTTCTTCGAACCAATCATAAACTTTATTGAGATAGGTAAACCAAGGTTACTCCCCCTCCAAGAACTGTATATGAGAATTTCATCTCGTACAGCTCAAACAAAAAAAGACCCAAATACTTATTGAAACAGATATGGAATATAAAGTTTTAAACTTGTCTCTCATTCAATATTATTTAAAGATATGAAAGAGTCAAAATGCGAAAGCTCGTCTTTGTGGTTAAATGCCAAAAAATCAAGTAAGCTCATTCGTCTTTATGTTGTGTTGATCGTTACAGGCCTCTTGAATCTTCTAGATTACCTATCTTTATTATCTTTTTTTATTTGGTATTTGTATGGAACGGGGATAGGGATTTCTTCTTGTTTTCTTTATTATTGATAGGAATTCTCTTGTTAAGACCCTACTTAACTAATCAATTGAAACCTCAGATTCATACGAGAACCACGATAATTCAATGAAACCTTCAAAGTCCAAAGTTCACTGAGTGAGAACCATTGGATCATCACTTATTCAATCAAAAAAAAGCTATAATGACTAAAAACATAAAATACAAAGAAGCGTTTGTCCTTTGATCCAAATAAGAGTTTAAAAGCAGAAAACTATTTTGATTTATTAAAGTTTATAAGATAGAACGGAAAGAAGTCCGGCTACGAGGTCTGAGTATTAAGTATGAATCATAGTTCGAATACTTTGTGATCTATTTGATCTATTTCGTGCTCCAGATACTCGAATGAATATCCGACGAAGTAAAACCATCTTGATAAAGATGACAGACCCCATTCTCTGTACTATCCGTAGGGTCAATTCTAACAAGTCACACACTCATATTCCGGAAATATACAATGCAGAAAATAATTTCGCGGTCGAACTACCAAAGGCTAATAGGCTAAAATTGTTAGACCTACATACTTTACTTTTTTGTATCGAGCTAAAAGCGAGAACTTCAAGATTCTTCTCAGTCTAATTAACTGAAATTCCATCCAGTAGAACAGAAGAATTATAAATCTCCAAAATAATAGATAGGAATACTGCAAATAGAGCCATTGCAACACCCATCAAAGGGGTCGTTCCCCATCCAGGAGCTACTTTACCATATTCGGAATTCAATGGTTTCAATAACTTCCCTACAGTAGTGCTTCTTGGACCAGATCTAGAACTATCCTCAACAGTTTGTGTAGCCATAAATCTTATTTTGTATTCATTACGATCTGTTGACTTTGTATACCATTCCGTTGTAAATAAATGATCTTAGCATAGATCCAGTGTGGTCTTTCAATTCTATAATAATGGAAACAGCAACCCTAGTCGCCATCTTTATATCTGGGTTACTTGTAAGTTTTACTGGGTATGCTCTATATACTGCCTTTGGGCAACCCTCTCAACAACTAAGAGATCCATTCGAGGAACACGGGGACTAGTTGACGTAATCAGCCTCCAAATATTTGGAGGCTGATTACGTCAATGAAGATAATGAAAAATTATTTCATTTTTTAGTTGAAATTTTAGGTGGTTCCCGAAAAAAAATAGCGAAAAAAATTATTCCTAAAGTGGATACTAAGAGAAATGTATAAACCAATGCTTCCATAAATTTGATCGTGGTTTACAATTATAGCTTTCATACCTGTTTTTTTTACTTGGGAGTATCCCTCTAGAAAAAGAGTCAAAGAAACGGCAGCGATTTAAATAAAGATTCCTACAGTACCCTACCTATTAAATAAAATCGCAAACAGAAACTAGAAGAAAAAAAGCAATGTTGCATCAGACTGCTTGTCGTTTTGTAGTTGGATCTCCAAGTTTTTGGAATGCCCCAAATTCCACTTGAGCATCCAAATCTGGATCAATACCAGCAAAAACATCTCTGAAGAGGGTTCTAGAACCATGCCAAATGTGTCCAAAGAAGAAAAGTAGAGCAAATGAAGCATGTCCAAACGTAAACCAACCTCTTGGGCTGCTACGAAAAACACCATCGGATTTCAAAGTCGCACGATCTAATTCAAAAATCTCACCCAATTGAGCCCGTCTAGCATATTTTTTCACAGTTGCGGGATCACTATAACTCACTCCGTTGAGCTCACCACCATAAAACTCAACAGTTACACCTACTTGTTCGACACTATATTTTGATTCTGCCCTTCTAAATGGGACGTCGGCTCTAACAATTCCGTCTCCGTCTACCAAAACAACCGGAAATGTTTCAAAAAAAGTAGGCATACGGCGTACAAAAAGTTCACGCCCTTCTTTATTTCTAAAGACGGGGTGTCCTAACCATCCAACAGCTATTCCATCCCCATTGTCCATTGAACCCGCTCGGAATAACCCCCCTTTTGCTGGATTATTACCAATATAATCATAAAAAGCTAATTTTTCAGGAATTTTAGCCCAAGCTTCTGATAAACTTTGATTTTCAGCCAGTCCAGCACTAACTCGTCGATATATTTCTTGTTGAAAGTATCCCTGATCCCATTGATAACGAGTAGGACCAAATAATTCGATGGGAGTAGTTGCAGAACCATACCACATAGTTCCAGCAACAATAAAAGCTGCAAAAAAGACAGCAGCAATACTACTGGAAAGGACGGTTTCAATATTGCCCATACGTAATCCTTTATATAGACGTTGAGGCGGACGAACACTAAGATGGAATAGGCCCGCTAATATACCCAACGTCCCTGCTGCAATATGATGAGAGGCTATTCCTCCCGGAACAAAAGGGTCAAAACCCTCCACGCCCCACGCCGGGTTTACGGGTTGGACCTTTCCGGTTAGTCCATAAGGGTCGGATACCCATATTCCAGGACCATATAATCCTGTTACATGAAATGCGCCAAAACCGAAGCAAGCCACTCCTGAAAGAAATAAATGAATTCCAAAAATCTTGGGTAAATCCAAAGAAGGTTTTCCTGTACGTTCATCACAAAAAATTTCTAGATCCCAATATACCCAATGCCAAATAGCTGCCAAGAAGCACAAGCCAGAAAACACGATATGTGCTCCGGCTACCCCTTCGTAACTCCAAAGACCCGGATTCGTTATAGTCCCTCCTGTAATATTCCAACCGCCCCACGAATTGGTTATTCCTAAACGAGTCATGAAAGGTATAACGAACATACCTTGTCTCCACATTGGATCAAGAACGGGGTCGGAGGGATCAAAAACTGCTAATTCATATAGAGCCATCGAGCCGGCCCAACCAGCAACTAGAGCAGTATGCATTATATGAACAGAAAGTAAACGACCGGGATCATTCAATACAACAGTATGAACACGATACCAAGGCAAACCCATGGAAATACCCCTTTATCAACGAAAAATAGACACTATGTAACTTTATTGCATTGGAAAAAACTATGCTACGTACCCCCCCTTTTTAGGTAATTTTTTTCGGAGAAAGGATTAATATTTGTTCTATTCTGTTAGTAATAATGGAACAATTCAATTCATAGAAAAAAGGGAAGCGGATCTATTCTATATCCGATAAGTACCAATACGCAATGGGGGTGAATCCTATTTTATATGAACCAAGATAGCTATTGTTATTGATCATTCAGAAGCCCGTTCGTAAAAAATTTCCTTTAGTTTTATTAATTCTCTCTTACTTTACTTTTATTTTATATTTTATTTAAGCTTATTCAACTTATGTATTAAATATAATTAATTGAAATATGATTAATAAAGTAGGAAAAAAGGATAATAGTATTAAAAACCGAAACCCCAATCTTACGTTTCCACATCAAAGTGAAATAGAGAACTTCATTCTCTTTTTTTTTTCATTTCATGCCTATTGGCGTTCCAAAAGTACCTTTTCGAAGTCCTGGAGAAGGAGATACATCTTGGGTTGACATATAGTGCGACTTGTCAGATATATCGGGCTATATGGGATTTCCCCATTTTCTCCCTCGATCGAGATATCCTCTGTTTCGCTCGAAACGATTGATTGAATTATCAAAAATTTGTAACGCGAAGCGCAAAAAATAAAGTGGAATTAAATGCAGGGAGTATTTAGATTGATATTAGATTATCAAATTTTTTTATGGTTTACGTGATCGGACTAATAAAATGAAGTATCCAGGCTCCGTTTAGCAAAAACCCAATTGATAATTAATATATAATATTTTTATAATTAACTACTTAATATGATATGCAAAATTCTGATAAAAATTCTATAAAAAATTTGAAACAGGGTTATCTAAAACTGTTGCTCAAATAAAATAATTCAAAATTTGTTGACTATTTGACAGAAGACATGTGAAAGAAATGAATTGAAAAAAAACGAAGGAGTAGTAAAAAAAGACGCGGTATTTAGTTTATTTGTCCTATATGTGCAAATCAAAATCGGGCAAATTTTTCCTTTTACTCGGGGTAGAGCATAAACCTAAAAAATGGAATAAAAAAAGTAAAAAGCCCATTCAGGAACAAGAAAAAACCATCGCCATTTCAACTGAACCTCGATGAAAAAAAAATATCAATGAATCAAATGAGTCTGACAGGCTTAATCAATCGTTTTATTAGAGGATTATAATATCTAATAAAAGGCGCCAAAACTAAAAATTTCTTTTACTTTTGGGAGCAAGCCCTTCCGTTATAAGTTAGAAAGAAAAACCTTCTATGAAAAAAGGGGAGGTTGGAATCGACACATTGATTTTTTCACAATTTTTGTTGAACCGTATGCACCAAAAGGTGCCTGTACGGCTCCTAAGGAATAAAATTTTATCCTAATCAACCGACTTTATCGAGAAAGATTATTTTTTTTAGGCCAAGAGGTTGATACCGAAATCTCGAATCAACTTATTAGTCTTATGATATATCTCAGTATAGAAAAGGATACCAAAGATCTTTATTTGTTTATAAACTCTCCTGGTGGATGGGTAATATCTGGAATGGCTATTTATGATACTATGCAATTTGTGCGACCCGATGTACAGACAATATGCATGGGATTGGCCGCTTCAATAGCATCCTTTATCCTGGTCGGAGGAGCAATTACCAAACGTATAGCATTCCCTCACGCTTGGCGCCAATGAGTTTTTTATTTTCGAGAAAAAATACTATGCCTTCGCCATCGGAAATATGAATTAGTTAAGTAATAATAGCATGGCACTTCGAATTCAATATGAAATTTTTTAGATTAAAAAAAATTAGATTATATATTGAAAGAGTAGTATGAGATAAGGAAGAGGTATTTCAAATGATATCTTACCTATTTGGGCACATTTCAGCGTCACAAACTTTGTTTTCACACCGGAAGCTTATTTACAAAATTTATCAAAAAAAAGACACTTTGGGATTGCTGAATCAAAAAAATGATATATAAAGCAACGGAACCATCATAGTATTTTTTTAACTTCTACAAAAAAAGAAGGATGGTAATTGGATGATTTTTGGATCTGCGTATAATACAACCTATATTTTGTTTTCTTTCGCCAAAAGGAAAGGTAAAAAAAGTCAATTCCATAGTGGAGCCGTATGCAATGCACAAAAAAGCCTGTACGGTTATTCAATTTTCTCTGTTTTTTTTTTTTATCCTGCCTCATTCTGCGAAATAGAAACTATATCATCAGGGTAATGATCCATCAACCCGCAAGTTCGTTTTATGAGGCACAAACGGGAGAATTTATCTTGGAAGCGGAAGAATTACTAAAACTTCGCGAAACCATCACAAGGGTTTATGTACAAAGAACGGGCAAACCTATATGGGTTGTATCCGAAGACATGGAAAGGGATGTTTTTATGTCAGCAACAGAAGCCCAAACTCATGGAATTGTTGATCTTGTAGCGGTTCAATAAAACATAGGAGCGATTTCATACAAATCTACAATTTCTAATTTTATATCTTTTTAGATTAAAGGTTTACTTTCATATTCTCTTCAATATTTTTTTTATATTGAAGAGAATCTTGATAGAGAAGTAATTCAGAATTAGCCGGTTAGAACTAATCTAAACCAGCCCATTATTTATATGATTCCGTATGCCAACCATTAAACAACTTATTAGAAATACAAGACAGCCAATCCGAAACGTCACGAAATCCCCAGCGCTTCGGGGATGCCCTCAGCGACGAGGAACATGTACTCGGGTGTATGTGCGACTCGTTTAGATCATAGACTGAGACATAAAAAGGAAATTCTTTTTGAAATATCACGGATCAGTACCTGTGAATAAAATAGAATGGAGGAACTCGATTCATTATTTAAAAAATATAGATCGTTCATATATTCTATTGTGTCTGAAACTTATGGTTTACATTGGTGCAAATCCAACCAACTCCATTTTTTAGAAAACCCCCAATGATAACAAATGATTATCCATTAAGCGGGGGAAATTCCATTTTTTAGAAAAAAGATTCCACTCTTAAAAGAAAAGAACGGACTAACAGGGTAAATGACCAAATCAATTTTCAAAATGAAATACCGTTACTGTATAAAGGGGATCTCATTGTGAAAGACCTATTACTGGAATATTCATGGGGTAGAGCCAAAGAATGTGAATTGTGCAAGTTACCAATAGTATTGATTAATTAAAAGAAGGAGCTCCGGTGTATAGAGAGGACCTCACCGTTTTAGAAGTAACCATAGAAACGATGGAACCCACTATTTATCCAATTCTATTTCTATTTACTACTTTTTGTAGTTATTCTATTTTTTTATATCAAGGGGATTTATCCTTTCAAAGCAAAGGAAAATACCTAGCAAAAAATAGTGGTGGGGAAGGTTAGAGTAGCAAAAGCCATTGGAATTTTTTTTATACATTGGAATAATTCGTTTGATTATTAATAGACTAGTAAAGGGGAAAAGAATAACTAAAAAAAGAATTAGTTATTCATCAAAGTTTGATTTATTCAATGACTAGAATTAAACGCGGATATATAGCTCGGAGGCGTAGAACAAAACTTCGTTTATTTGCATCAAGCTTTCGAGGGGCTCATTCACGACTTACACGAACTATGACTCAACAGAGAATAAGAGCTTTAGTTTCGGCTCATCGGGATAGGGGTAAAAGAAAAAGAGATTTTCGCCGTTTATGGATCACTCGAATAAATGCCGTAATTCACGAAATGGGGGTATTCTATAGTTATAACCAATTCATACACAATCTGTACAAGAAGCAATTACTTCTTAATCGGAAAATACTTGCACAAATAGCTCTATTAAATAGGAGTTGTCTTTATACAATTTCGAATGACATAAAAAAATAAGGGGATTGGAAGAAACCCACGAAAATTTTTGAAATAGAGTTCTAAGGAGAATGAGCTCGGGGAAGGTAGAGTAGAAATTAGTATTATAAAAAAGTCGTCAAAACAAAACATTCATCTCTTTTTTAATTCCTTCAGATTGGAATTGTTATTCAATTCAAGAATAAGTCTATTTTTTTCTGGTTCTAAGGCTAGTAGTTCTAGGGGTCGACTCACTTCTTTCAAATTGTTTCTGATTATTAAGAAAAGGTAACAAAGATAAAATACGAGCTTGTTTTATAGCAATAGTGATTAATCGTTGTTGTTTTAAAGTCACTCTATTCACCCGTCTAGATAATATTTTTCCTTGTTCACTAATAAATCGACTAATTAAACTCATGTTTCTATAATCAATTCGATCCCCCGATTGGATCGGGGGCAAACGCCTACGAAAAGATCGCTTGGATTTAGTAAAAAGTCGCTTAGATTTATTCATAATTTTTTATTCCTTATCTCTAAAATCCTATTTTGGTCGGATCAAAATAAAAACGATTGCTATTTCTATATAGGATAGAGTTTCTATATAGAATTAAAAATATAGGATTAGATTTCTTTCTATTGATTTATTTGTTTATATTTATATATATGTAATAATATATAGATACGAGCATTATTCCTGTTCTTAAAATAAAAGTTGACATACAAACACTCAATTTGATCTATTTCTTGATTTCGCCGTGAATTGTATGTTTATAACAATAGGGACAGAATTTTCTCAATTCCAATCGACTGGGGGTGTTATGCCGATTCTTTTGAGTAATATATCTGGAAATTCCCGCCGATTCTTTCTTAATATCATTTCGAACACAACTGGTACATTCCAAAATAATTGTTACTCGAACATCTTTACCCTTGGCCATGAAACCTCCTTTGGATTTATGATTCACCTCAATCTTCTATTTTAATTTTAGGATCCAGAAAGAACAAGAACCAAAAAAATAGAAGCTGTTAACTAAAAAAATTTCTGAAATATTTCGTTGCAATGAATATTTTATTAATTAGTAATTAAATAAAAATAAAATAATTAAGTAATACAATACAATGATTTTGTGAAAACTATATTGAAAATCTTTGTACAGTATTTTTTTAAATATCTCATAGGATACTCTTTCCCTAGCAACACTTTTTTCGTTCTATTACTAATTTAATTGGATCCTGAACCCTCGTTTTTATGACCTCCCCCCCCCCCTTTTTTCTAATTAATTTTTTATAATAAATTAGAAAAAAGGGGGGGGGGAGTCCCCGGTCGTTGATTGTATCTCTAAAATTTTCACCCCTTTCTGATGTTAATAACTAGAATTAAAAAAAGGGAAATGTTAATGCATCCGGAAATAAACGATTAATCTCTATTAATAAACCTGCTAACGAACCGAACCATAGAGTACTTAGTACCGGTGCTACGGAAAGATATGTTTTTAGATCTCGCATTTGAAATCCTCCTTCTTTCTTCTTTATTGTATTACATTATATATAGTAATATATATAACTACAGATGTACATGTAATTAAGAAGTTCTTGTATTTGTATACGTAACTTCCGTCCCCCCGCTTTCAAAATTATAATTTAAATATTGTCTACTAGAACGATCTTATAGATTCTATTTGAAAACGTAAACGCCTTTTTATGTAAAATTTAAATTGAGAGAATTTTTGTAAAAAAAAAAGAAATTTTTTTATTATATCTTTGTTATCTGATATGAGAAATACGAGAAAAAAGAATAAATGAATTTGATATACCAATAAAAAAAGAAGAAGGATGTGGAAAACAAGACAGGAATTCTCTACAATGACACTGTAAACCAATTGAAAGGGATGTAGCGCAGCTTGGTAGCGCGTTTGTTTTGGGTACAAAATGTCACGGGTTCAAATCCTGTCATCCCTACCTATTACTGCTCTTCTGAGCAGTAACGAGGTATCTGTTTTGATCGATTTTTTTAATAAAATCGGACATACATATAATTCTGAAATTTATGATATACTATGTAGGATATAGTATATACGTACAAAATCGAGTCGGGTTAAAGAATGCCCTCTTTCTAGCCTTTTCGTTTTTTAGAAAAAAAACAAGAAAAACGCTCTTAGTTCAGTTCGGTAGAACGTGGGTCTCCAAAACCCAATGTCGTAGGTTCAAATCCTACAGAGCGTGATTTCACTCTTGTTTATTAGATTGTGTCAAAATTCCACTGTTCAAAATTACTGAGCAGCAATCGGAATTAGACCTCCCGCATAGGAAAGCAAGAAGGAGGTCAGTAAAAAAACGAGATGTTAATTAATTAAAAGTCCAACTGATCACCACGTCTGTATTGTAAATAAGCAGTTACGAATAATCCAGCTAAAGTAATAGGAATTAGACCTAAGACGATTCCAAATAAAAAAACTTCAATCATTTCAATTTTCTTTTGTTTTCATTTTTGAAAGGGAGAAAAGAGAGGTACTATCTATTCCTAGCTCTTAATCTGTATTGCCGATGAATCTGAATGACCAAAATTGGGTAATTAACACGGTAAGCAACTATTGAACATATGAAATACCACCGAAAACCTTTTTTTATAAAAAAATCTGCATTCCATTAATTTCAAATAAGTCGTATTTTGCTTAGACCAATAAATAGAACTGAGGTTATAGTTAAAGCTGCTAGTAGAAAACCGAAATAACTAGTTATAGTAAGCATGAAGGGACTCAATAAAATATGTTTTTTTATACATATGTTTCTAAAGTACTTCCCTAAGTTTCAATTGAAATTTTTTTTTAGAAATAGAGAAAGATAACTAGTTCCAAGAATTAAAAAATTCAATTGAAAATTGGTGAATTATCAATCATTATAGGTGGTATGAACAAAAATAGAGAAGGATAAAAAGAACTCAATTCATCGTCTTTGGCATCTGCACTATCTCAGGAGTCAGAATTAACGTAACTAATTAATTGAAAAACTCTTTAAGAAATTAATAATAAAAAAAACTCTATTATCTAACGTCAGTCAAAACATATAACTTTTTTTGAATTAATATGTAAAAATTTGAAAATAAGTTGTTTTATTCTTTTTTTTTTTAATTGACCTTAGAACCTAGAATATGCCCCTTTCTACTTTATTAAAATTGAATTTACTTAAATTTGAACTCATTAGATTAAATAGTAGAGCAGTTTTCTTCATTTAATCTATCGAATGAGACTAAAAAGAAAAGAGGTATCCTACACGGAGAACGAGATTAGTCCAAAAAATATTTATTTATTTTAACTAGATTTTAAAAGATAACTAGATTTTTAAAACTTGTAATTAGCAATTTCTATTATCGTTTCCTTTCAAGGTTTTAGGTTGTTTTCTTTCGAGATTATATAGAAAATAGAGTGAAAAACCCATCACCTTTGTAGTTAGTTAAAGAAAGAAAAAAACCTTTGAATTGTGAATTGAATACAACAAAACAATGCACCCATTACAAATATTTAGTATTTTTGTTATTATTTTTATTTTTGTTATTATTTTTATTATTATTTGTTGTTCTTTTTAATTGATCCAATCCAAAACTATTCTTCTTTTTCTTGTTACTGCAAATTCATTCCTTAAAATGAAACAAAAAGTAAAAGGGGGGGATCACATTATCATTAAAAAAAATCTATTCTACAATTATGCATATGCAATGAAAATGAAATTTATTAATTTTTAATTCAATTAACTTGGGACAATATGAAAATTTCCTTCATGAATTATTAGAATTAAAAACTAACCTCTTGGGTTTTCATTTTATCTAATCTTTAGTTTATTTTCTAGTCCAAAACGAATAAAGGATCAAAGCCCCTTATAGATTACAGTAATTTGAAAAAGTGGGACACGGTTATACATCGACAAGCAAGAAAAAAAAATTATCTAACACCCCATTTCTATACTAATTCAAATTGCGTTGCTGTGTCAGAAGAAGGATAGCTATACTGATTCGGTAGACTCTAAAAATACCCTTGGTACTTTATTGACGATCTCACAAAGATGCAATCTCAGTTAATTTTAATTTACTGATTCATCTTTTACAGAATCGATTCCCTACGA